AGAAAATTCGAATTTCGGAGGGATGGCAAATAAAATGTATCTTATCCTTTTGACTACTAATTATCAAGAATTTGAACCAAAAATAGATACATTTAATAGAAAATCATTCTCAATAAAAATTGCTTATTTTTTGAACTTAGTTAATGAATTTGTTTTGAACTTAATTAATGAATTTGCTGGAAAATCACTATCAAATTTCATTTTTAAAGGGCTCTCTTTATTTCCAGCTCGCAAGGAAGAAAAAATCGATTTACAGGAAGACGATCGAATACTAATTTTAAACTCTTTATTGTCTAATGCAGTACTACATTGGCGAAAGAAAATAATTGAACGCTGTACTAACGCACTCGCACTGGTGAACAGGGTGCAAGAAATCGACGTAGCGAATCCTCCAGATTTAAATTTTGTACGAATAAAAAGACGTGTAGATATTTTTGTCAATACTGATGATGGGGTCCCAGCAAAATATACAGCGCACAGTTAAAAATAAAGATACAGTTAAAAATAAAGATTTAAACAAATCGAATTTCTCTGAATTGGATTTATTACTCAAAGTAAAAGATAATTCTAAAAAACACAACAGATATAATCTTTTATCACATAAATCCATTAATTATAGCTATAGCGGCGATAAGAAAAAAATTTGTTTTAATTACAAAACCGATAAAATGAAAAGGGAATTCTTTCATATCTTAAGAGGTACACCTTCGCTAAGTATACCTAACTCTAATTTCCCGAATTCTCTAGAAAATTTCCAAAATTCTCTACAATCAGAGGGGATTGCCGATTCTCTAGAAACAGAGGACTTTCTATTTTTTCTAGAATTAGAGGGGATTCCCGAATCGGAGTGCGTTCCAGGTTTTCTAGAAGCAGAGAATCCTGCCAAATATCTAGTATCACAGAAGTCTTTTGTTGCCGATTATCTAGAATCAGAGGCTCTTTTCGATATGGAGAAAAGCCCGAAGAGAAAATATTTGGATTGGAGAATTTTCAATTTTTGTCTTACAAACAAAGAAAAAATGGAATTCTGGATTAATATTGAAAAAAACAAAGAAAATACTGAAACGGAGAGTAAGGGGAATAAATATCAAATAATTGAGAAAGACGGTGACCGAGATCGTTTTTGTGACAAAGATATTTTGTATCCTATGCTTGTCAAAAGAGGTCAAGAATTTGTAAAAAGACACCCACCTGAGTTAGATTGGATGGGAATGAATGACGAAATAGTATACTGTCTCGTATCAAATTTTGAATTGGGGTTCTTTTTTTCAAAATTCGACAAACTTTACAACGCATATAAGAGAAGACCGTGGGTAATACCAACCCAATTACTTCTTTTCAATTATAAAGAAACTCGATTTCAGAACCCAGTGAATCTTCAATCAATTCTCAGAATACCAAAGAGAACCACCAGGAGAACAAGAAACACCAGTAGAAGACTAATCACCAGTAGAAGCGTAATCACCAGTAGACCAAAAATAAAAAACGCCAAGAGAAGAATAATCATCAGGAGACCACAAACCAGGAGCAGAATAATCATCAGTACACCACAAAGCACCAGGAGAAGGAGAACAAAAAACACCAGTAGAACAGGAAACACCAGTAGAACAGAAAACACCGGTTGGCGGAATTTTCTTTTGAGTCCACTCAAACGGCGAGCTCACCAGCCATTCAGAGCGACCATAGATGCTAAGGATGTAGACGAAAGCATTTCGTCGAATATCCAAACATATACTTACCTGCTAAAAGACAAGGCCTTCTTTCAAAAGGACAAAACAAAGAAAAATCTATGGATTAAATCCTTGATTCGACGAAGAGAATTTAATGTGGACATTTTTGCTTTTCGGAGTCAAAAGAAAAATGCTCGGCTTAAGGATAGGACTAGGGGAGATCTAAAATTGATCTCTAGAGGAAGATTGGTTGTTGAGATTCCGCATGTACCGAAAAAAAACAAGACGAAGCTTAATGGAAAATTTCTTATGTATCAAACCATAGCTATTTTATTGGTTCATAAGACCAAACAACAAATTAATCAAGGATGCGGAGAAAAAAGCTATATTAATAAAGAGAATTTTTTCAAATCTATTGAAAGACTTAAAAGTCTAATTGGATTTAGAAAGAAAAAAGATTTTCTTGTTCCTGAAAATCTTTTATCCACTAGAAGTCGTAGAGAGTTGAGAATTCTACTCTCTTTCAATTCAAAAAAAGAAAATGATATTCATATGAATACAGAACTTTTCAAAAGTAATAATAGAAAAAACTGCAGCCGCTTTGACATTATAGAAAAAAGTCAATATGACATTATAGAAAAAAGTCAATATTTTGATAGAGAGAAAAAGAAACTACTTCAATTCAAACTTTTTCTTTGGCCCAATTTTCGATTCGAAGATTTAGCTTGTATGAACCGCTTTTGGTTTAATACAAATAATTCCAGTCGGTTCAGTATGTTAAGGATACGTATCTATCCACAATTGAAAATGAAATAAAGGTACGTTTGTCATATATATATATTCTATAGCATATCTGATCTAATATAGGAAAACAAGGATATAGACACATTCCTTGTTTTCCATTCTATATTCTATTCTGATACCTGGAATTCGATTGCCTATCAATTCTATCTAGAAAGGAAGCCATGGAATTTACTTTGAGATACAAAATTTTCTCTTTTGTAAGTGAAGAGATATACTATCCTTTTTTATTTCTAGCCAACTAAAAAGAAAGAAAAAAAAATTGTATTAATTAATAAGAAATTCTATTTGACAAAATTCGGAATTGCTAACGAATTGAAGATTTTTGTGTATAAAAAGAAAAATGAATTGACATTCTTATTTATTATTCTTATTCCATTTTTTGTTATTATTCCTGATCAATAAAACTATTTTAAAAATGGGCGGTAGGAGGAGGATTTCATTTTATGGTAAAAAATTCACCCATCTTTATTTCAAAAGAGGAAAACCCCGGATCCGTTGAATTTCAAATAATAAGCTTTACTAATAGGATACGAGGACTTACTTCACATTTTCAATTGCATAGAAAAGACTATTTATCTCAAAGAGGTTTGCGGAAAATTCTAGAAAAACGACGACGGCTACTATCTTATTTGGCAAAGAAAAACCCACTAGGTTATAAAAACTTAATTAGTGAGTTGGATATTCGGGAGTCAAAAACGCGGTAATTTGAAATTTAATTATTTGATTTATTCGATCTTGAATTTTGATGAATTTCTTTTCGTCTTCAGCAATTCATAGAAGAATGAATCGAGGAAATCACTATGAATGTACCAGCTAAAAGAAAAGATTTTATGATAGTCAATATGGGTCCCCATCACCCATCAATGCACGGTGTTCTTCGACTCATCCTTACTCTAGACGGTGAAGATGTTATTGACTGTGAACCAATATTAGGTTATTTACACAGAGGAATGGAAAAAATTGCGGAAAACCGAACAATTATACAATATTTGCCTTATGTAACACGTTGGGATTATTTAGCGACTATGTTCGCAGAAGCAATAACAGTAAATGGGCCAGAACAGATTGGAAATATTCAAGTACCTAAAAGAGCCAGCTATCTCAGAGTAATTATGTTAGAGTTGAGTCGTATAGCTTCTCATCTGTTATGGCTTGGTCCTTTTATGGCGGATATTGGTGCACAAACTCCTTTTTTCTATATTTTTAGAGAAAGAGAGTTAATATATGATTTATTTGAAGCAGCTACAGGTATGAGAATGATGCATAATTATTTTCGTATCGGAGGAGTAGCAGCAGATCTGCCTTATGGTTGGCTAGATAAATGTTTAGATTTTTGTGATTATTTTTTAACAAGAATTGCTGAATATCAAAAACTTATCACACGAAATCCCATTTTTTTAAAACGAGTTGAGGGAGTGGGTATTATTAGTGCAGAGGAAGCAATAAACTGGGGGTTGTCGGGACCAATGTTACGAGCTTCTAGAATACAATGGGATCTTCGTAAAATTGATCATTATGAGTGTTATGATGAATTTGATTGGGAAGTCCAATGGCAAAAAGAAGGGGATTCATTATCTCGTTATTTGGTACGAATTGGTGAAATGACTGAATCCATAAAAATTATTCAACAAGCTTTGGAAGGAATTCCAGGGGGGGGTCATGAAAATTTAGAAACCAGACGTTTGGATTTTTATAGAAAAAGTGAGCCAGAATGGAACGATTTTGAATACCGATTCATTAGTAAAAAAGCTTCTCCTACTTTTGAATTGACCAAACAAGAACTTTATGTAAGAGTAGAAGCACCAAAGGGAGAATTGGGAATTTTCTTGATAGGGGATCAGACTGGGTTTCCTTGGAGATGGAAAATTCGTCCGCCGGGTTTTATCAATTTGCAAATTCTTCCTCAATTAGTTAAAAGAATGAAATTGGCTGATATTATGACAATATTAGGGAGCATAGATATCATTATGGGAGAAGTTGATCGTTGAAATGATAATTGATACAACAAAAGTACAAGCTATTAATTCCTTTTCCAAATGGGAATCCTTAAAGGAGGCTTTTGAAATTGTGTGGGTACTTGGTCCTATTTTGACTCTTGTATTGGCAATAACGATAGGCTTACTAGTAATTGTGTGGTTAGAAAGAGAAATATCTGCAGGGATACAACAACGAATTGGGCCTGAATACGCTGGACCATTAGGAGTTCTTCAAGCTCTAGCGGATGGAACCAAACTACTTTTCAAAGAAAATCTTTTTCCATCTAGAGGGGATACTCGTTTGTTCAGTATCGGACCGGCCATAGCAGTCATATCGACTCTATTAAGTTATTCAGTGATTCCTTTTAGTTATCATCTTGTTTTAGCGGATCTAAATATCGGTATTTTTTTATGGATTGCCATTTCAAGCACAGCTCCCCTTGGACTTCTTATGTCGGGATATGGATCAAATAATAAATATTCCTTTTTAGGTGGTCTACGAGCTGCCGCTCAATCCATTAGTTATGAAATACCATTGACTCTTTGTGTATTATCCATATCTCTACGTGCGATTCGTTAAAAAACCTTTGCTATCCCCCCCTTTATTTATTTATTTTTTCTTTTTTTTTTAGGAAATAAAGAAGAGAAATCATTTGAAGGAGTATCCTCTCATTTTATATTCATCATTTGAATTGATGAACTAAATTTGATAGCTATATGAGTGAAAGAAAACAGCTTTGAAATTTGCAGTAAAAAAATCGAGACTCATTTCTGATGTACAAGAATAATACAAAAAGAAACATAAGAAAATGAGACCATTTGCCCCAAGATTGGTTGATTAGTCATCCTGGCTTGAAGCGGGTTCAAAAAACTGACTCTATTGAGTTTTTACTATTATGTCTAAGTATTACCATAATGCAAACGAACAATTGAAGACAAATGTGTGCGTGGTTAGGAACACCAAGATACACAAAGGATTAGTAATCGAGATTTTGGAAATTATCCAATAGGGTATTTCTTCATAATATAATAAAGAATATTAATTGGGGCTTTCAATTAGTAGAAATGCTAAAGCAGTACTCCCCAAGATTCCGATTCAGAGTATGCTCCTACCGCATGATTAAAGAAATAACTATCAAAAACGAAAGAATCCTTTCTTTTTTTTTAGAAAGAAGAATAGAAACGAAAAAGGATCCTTTGTTCTTCTTTTTTTCTTATATCTATTTATATTCGTACAAATCGAATTCATATCATAATTCATGAACTAAACTAATAGAATGTCTAATTCTTTTTCGTAATTGAAAACTAAAAGTTTCAATATATATTGACATTTCTGCAACGAGTATTTTATTGAAGGATAAAAGTTATTGCTAAAGAAAGAAAAAGAAAAATTTTTAAAGGATAAGATTGATTCCGAAGTACTTTTTGAGTATTCTAACAGACGGAATTTCATTGGTCGAATTTGGGAATGTTTCATAGATTTTCACCTTATTTATATTACAAATAGATACAAATATGTGGAGATAAATAATATCATCTAGTCCTTATATTTTTTTATGACCTTCGAGGAGCCGTATGAGGTGAAAATCTCATGTACGGTTCTGTAATAGCGATAGTAACAGTGATGTTATCATCGACTATGATTATCTAACAGTTTAAGTACAGTTGATATAGTTGAGGCACAATCAAAATATAGTTTCTGGGGGTGGAATTTGTGGAGACAACCTGTAGGGTTTATCATTTTTTTTATTTCTTCCCTAGCGGAATGTGAGAGATTGCCTTTTGATTTACCAGAAGCAGAAGAAGAGTTAGTAGCAGGTTATCAAACTGAATATTCGGGTATCAAATTTGGTTTATTTTATATTGCTTCCTATCTAAACCTATTAGTTTCTTCCTTATTTGTAACAGTTCTTTACTTAGGCGGTTGGAATATCTCTATTCCATACATATTCGCTCCGGAATTTTTTGAAATAAATAAAATAAGTGAAGTCTTTACAATAACAATAGGTATTTTTATTACATTGGTTAAAACTTATTTGCTCTTATTCATTTCTATCACAACAAGATGGACTTTACCTAGACTAAGAATGGACCAACTATTAAACCTTGGATGGAAATTTCTTTTACCTATTTCTCTTGGTAATCTATTATTAACAACCTCTTTTCAACTCCTTTCACTCTAAAAGCAAGATTTTTCTATATTCATGACTTGTCTCAAACAAGATAAAGAAACAAACATAAAATTATTCATAAAAATTCACGATATGCTCCCCATGGTAATTGGGTTCATTAATTATGGTCAACAAACCATACGAGCTGCAAGATACATTGGTCAAAGTTTCATGATTACCTTATCTCACGCAAATCGTTTACCGGTAACTATTCAATATCCTTATGAAAAATTAATCACATCCGAGCGTTTCCGCGGTCGAATCCATTTCGAATTTGATAAATGCATTGCTTGTGAAGTATGTGTTCGCGTATGTCCTATAGATCTACCTGTTGTAGATTGGAAATTGGAAACGGACATTCGAAAAAAACGGTTGTTTAATTACAGTATTGATTTCGGAATCTGTATATTTTGTGGCAACTGCGTTGAGTATTGCCCAACAAATTGTTTATCAATGACTGAAGAATATGAGCTTTCCACTTATAATCGTCACGAATTGAATTATAATCAAATTGCTTTAGGTCGTTTACCAATGTCAGCAATTGAAGATTATACAATTCGAACTATTTTTAATTCACCTGAAAAAAATGGATAAATTGCCTTTGATTAATGGATTAATGATTAAAGATTCATTAAATAAAGATTAATTAAAGAAAGAACAATTTTGAATTATTACATTAAAAATTAAGATTTCTATTTCTATATTTAGAATTTCTATATTTCTATCTATCTATATATACTTAATATATATATATAGATAGATAGATATTTTTTATCTAAACTTAAAGATTTATAAGTATAGAATGAGATTTCTTTCATTTTGTTTGGTCAATAACTACAAAAACTACAAACCCTAATTATTACTATTGATTTGATGATTGGTTGGTAAAAATTCCATCATTGTTTCATTTTGATTTAAAATATATTAATAGAGTTATATTATAATAATAGAGTTAGGATTCTATCCATAATTATTTTTAAATCAAAATTCGAGTCTTTACCTGTTCAAGAAAGAGAGAGCGCGATTAGTCCAATAGCTGTATCTATAGTAAGTTCCACTCCTTAGGGTGGAATTCAATTAGAAATCTATTAGCATTTTAAATAGTCTTTTTTCCTGGTCGGAGTCAATAAGGTCATGAAAAAACAATTAACGTTTTTTATCTTGTATTTTACGCACAATGGATTTATCTGGACCAATACATGATTTTCTTTTAGTCTTTCTGGGATTAGGTCTTATATTCGGAGGTCTAGCAGTAGTATTGCTTACTAATCCAATTTATTCTGCCTTTTCTTTGGGATTCGTTCTTGTTTGTATATCCTTATTTTATATTTTATCAAATTCTCATTTTGTAGCTGCTGCGCAGCTCCTTATTTATGTAGGAGCTATAAATGTTTTAATTCTATTTAGTGTGATGTTCATGAATGGTCCAGAGTATTCAAAAGGTTTTAATCTTTGGGCTGTTGGAAATGGGGTCACCTCTCTAGTTTCTATAAGTATTTTTGTTTTATTAATTACTTTTATTTCAGATACGACCTGGTACGGGATTATTTGGACTACAAGAGCAAACCAGATTCTCGAACAAGATTTAATAAATACTGGCCAACAAATTGGAATTCATTTATCAACAGATTTTTTTCTTCCGTTTGAATTCATTTCAATAATTCTTTTAGTTGCTTTAATAGGTGCGATTACTGTGGCTCGTGAGCCATAAATCTGTAAAATTAGTAACCACAATACAAATTTCACTCTGTTCTAGATTATCACATATATTTTTCGCCAATTCGATTTGAAGATTATTCATAATAAAACTCCTTTTATTCGACCTATTACTAATATATGTCTTTGCTCTGTACTTGTAATATTCTTAATTGTAGTTAATCCAATCTGTTAATCTTGAATTTTTATTCGTTGTTTATGTTTATATTGAAATAAATTGAAATTTATAAGGAGTTGGTCTATGATGCTCGAACATGTACTTGTTTTCAGTGCCTATTTATTTTCTATCGGTATCTATGGATTGATTACGAGTCGAAATATGGTTAGAGCCCTTATGTGTCTTGAACTTATACTAAATGCTGTTAATATGAATTTCGTAATATTTTCTGATTTTTTTGATAGTCGCCAATTAAAAGGAAATATTTTTGCAATTTTTGTTATATCTATCGCAGCCGCCGAAGCTGCTATTGGACCGGCTATCGTTTCGTCAATTTTTCGTAATCGAAAATCAATTCGTATTAATCAATCCAATTTGTTGAATAAGTAATATTGATGATATAAAATAGAATGTTCATATTCATTAATTCGAATTTAAATTGGTATCTATGATACATAATGTATCTGATCGTGTTTGTGAAAATAGAAAAAATTAAAGTATCTTGGCTTTATCTTATGAATCCATGTGGAATGAAATATTGAATAGCAAAATTCTGGCAAATCATTGATTCATCTGGTGTCTAAATATATATAAATTTAGAAATTTACTAGGTCGAAAATTTATGACATTAAAAAAAATTAAAAGATCCAATGTCACACTCAGTAAAAATTTATAATACATGTATAGGGTGCACTCAATGTGTTCGGGCCTGCCCCACGGATGTATTAGAAATGATACCTTGGGACGGATGTAAAGCTAAACAAATAGCTTCCGCCCCAAGAACAGAAGATTGCGTCGGTTGTAAGAGATGTGAATCCGCCTGCCCAACGGATTTCCTGAGTGTACGAGTTTATTTATGGCATGAAACAACTCGAAGCATGGGTCTAGCTTATTGACTCTTTCCATAAAACCATAAAAAGCCACTTGAACCCATTTGGTTTTTTGTTTACCGACAAAAACCCGTACTTGAAAAACCAATATTGGTTTTTCAAGTACGGGTTTTTGTGGCCCAAGTGTATCTTGTCTTTACCACGAATTCTTTTCCTTGGTCAACAACATTTGTCCTTTTACCAATATCCGCGGGTTGCTTAATTTTCTTTTTCCCTCATAAAGGAAATAAGATAATTAGGTGGTATACTATTTCTATCTGTATATTAGAACTTCTTTTAATGACCTATGCTTTCTCTTATTATTTCCAATTGGACGATCCATTAATTCAATTAGCGGAGGATTATAAGTGGATCGATTTCTTGGATTTTGATTGGCGATTGGGGATAGATGGACTCTCGCTAGGACCCATTTTATTGACAGGATTTATCACGACTTTAGCTACTTTAGCGGCTCGGCCAGTTACTCGGGATTCCAGATTATTTCATTTTCTGATGTTAGCGATGTATAGTGGCCAAATAGGATTATTTGCTTCTCAAGATCTTTTACTTTTTTTCATTATGTGGGAGTTAGAATTAATTCCCGTTTATCTACTTCTATCCATGTGGGGAGGAAAGAAACGTTTGTATTCAGCTACAAAATTTATTTTGTATACTGCGGGCAGTTCTATTTTTTTATTAATGGCAGCTTTGGGTCTCGCTTTATATGCGTTCAATGAACCAACATTCAATTTTGAAAAATCAGCCAATCAATCATATCCTGTAAGCCTAGAAATACTATTCTATATTGGGTTTCTTGTTGCTTTTGCTGTCAAATCACCGATTATACCTTTCCATACATGGTTACCAGACACCCACGGAGAAGCACATTATAGTACTTGTATGCTCTTAGCTGGAATCTTATTAAAAATGGGGGCATATGGATTGATTCGAATCAATATGGAATTATTACCCCACGCCCATTCTTTATTTTCTCCCTGGTTGGTAATAGTAGGCGCAATACAAATAATCTATGCAGCTTTAACATCTTCTGGTCAACGAAATTTAAAAAAGAGAATAGCCTATTCTTCTGTATCTCATATGGGTTTCATAATTATAGGGATTTGCTCTATAAGTGATATGGGACTCAATGGCGCTGTTTTACAAATAATATCACATGGATTTATTGGTGCTGCACTTTTTTTCTTGGCGGGGACGAGTTATGATAGAATACATCTTGTTTATCTTGACGAAATGGGCGGAATGGCTACCCTAATGCCAAAAATATTCACGATGTTCAGTGTCTTATCATTAGCCTCCCTTGCATTACCGGGCATGAGTGGTTTTGTTGCGGAATTAATAGTCTTTCTTGGAATAATTACCGGCCAAAAATATCTTTTAATGCCAAAAATTCTAATTACTTTTGTAATGGCAGTTGGAATGATATTGACTCCTATTTATTTATTATCCATGTTACGCCAAATGTTCTATGGATACAAGCTGTTTGATGCTGCAAACTCGTATTTTTTTGATTCTGGGCCCCGGGAATTTTTTGTTTCGATATGTCTACTTTTACCAGTAATAGGTATTGGACTTTTTCCGGATTTCGTTTTCTCATTAGCAGTTGAGAAGGTTAGTGCTATTCTATCTAATTATTTTAATAGGTAGTTATTCGAAATAAAACAAAAAATCAATCAAAAAAAACCTATTCTTTCATTAAAACAAAAAAAGAAGAATTACAACCAAATATCTTTGGCATTTGTGAGAACCTTTTGAATCAAGTAATATAGTGATTCAAAAGGTTCTCAGCCACTTAACTGAGGTTTCTTATATATCTATAATTATTATAGAATATAATAATAATATATTTCTTATATTCTAATTATAGGCTGGGTTGGGTTGTCCTATGGTTTTATTCGTCAATACTTTTTTTTCAATTCAATTTAATGTAAATGAACCATAACTATGTAGTCCTATTCCCAATAAATTAACCCCAAAATAGCATACCCAGATTATAAGAAAGCCTATAGAAGCAACAATTGCAGAACTGAAACCTTGAAAATTTTTATTGGTTCGAGTATGCAAATAAATTGCAAATATGACCCAAGTAATAAATGCCCAAGTTTCCTTTGGGTCCCAATTCCAATAGGACCCCCATGTTTCATTAGCCCAGACTGCTCCTGAAAGGATACCTATGGTTAAAAAGATAAACCCTATACTAATAATACGATAACTCCAATTATCCAATTGTTGAATCAACTGAAATCTGTAATAATTCCTATCCTTATTCCTATTTGTCTTTAAAGACAAAGAAGAAAGAGTTCGTGACAAATCGTTCCTTTGCCTCATGTAAAGGATGGAAAAGATCTTGGCGAAGGAAAAATCTTTTAAGAAATTTATGCTTTTTTTAACAGTTCTTATGACGACTTTTCGAAATCGAATTACTAGAAGTGCTACTGATAATAATGATCCACATAAAAGAGCTGCATAGCCCAATATCATCATACTTACGTGCATCATTAACCACTGGGATTGCAGAGCGGGTACTAAGATTTCGGATTGATGCATATCAGTTAAAAAACCCGAAGTAGCAAAGCTTTGGGTACAAAAAGTACTAGGCGCGGTTATTACGCTTAATAAATTTTGATGCTTTTTAAAATAAGGAACCATATGAATAATGGAGAAACCCCAAGAAAGGAATATTAATGATTCATATAAATTACTTATCGGTAAATGTTTCAAATAAATCCAACGAGTAATTAATAATCCTGTTATACAGCAAAAAGTAATTAGCATACCCTTTTCTGACGAATCAGATAGTTCGGTAAATTCAGCGACTAATAAACTTAGCAAATTAATTAAAATTACAATTGAAACCACCGAAAACGATATATGAGTCAATACATGCTCAAAACTTAACATAATCATAAAAGACAAAAAAAACGTAATAAAGTTACTTTAATTATGCATAAGGCATATTTAAATTGGGAATTTAATTCATTATACGATTTTTTGTATCCTTTTGAAAACAAAAAGACGTTATGCCGCTACTCGGACTCGAACCGAGATGCTCTAGCACTGCTTCCTAAGAGCAGCGTGTCTACCGATTTCACCATAGCGGCTTGCTCAACATTATAATAACCTATTTTGATTCAATCGTCAAACTTAAAGGGCTCAATTTAATAGAATATTTTTTAGTTTTAGGTCAATCAAATTAATGAAAAAACAATTGGAATTTAAAATTCCAATTTTAGTGATCCATTCTAAGGATTTATGGAAATATTTTTTTGTATTACTCGTTAGAATTTCATTCTGTAGCGAACTTTTATTAGGATTTAGTAAACCAATTAGATATTGATCTCCGGGTATATTATATAATAAAAAAAAGAGTTGTTAGTTCTGTCCAAAAAGATTGACCAATTCAATATATATATTTTGATACAATGTTGGGCCCAAACATATGATCATGATCAAAACGAGATTTTTCAAAATTTATACAGTTTGATCTACCTAAAAGTGAAAGGCGCTTTTTTTTCTTAATTGAGTTGAAAGCAAAAAAAGGTTGATTCTATTTTCTATAGTTATTTCAAATAATAATTGTTAAGAAAGTTCTAAAATAAGCTTGAAACTTATTCAAATTCTTGATTGATTTTCTTTACTAAAGACTAAAGACCTTAGATTTGCCCTTTTCTATTCAATTTTCCATTCAAAGTTTAAATAAAAATACAAATAAAAATCAAACACGTCTTAATCTTTTGATTTTGTCTCTTTATTTATTATTGTTATGCTTTTTTATGATTCTGACAAGTGGGTCGATGGGGAAAATCGGAATCCCCATCCCCAAAATGATAAACGAAATTCTACTTTTTCTCATATCAAGTCGAGTTGAATTAGCCCAGGTTTTTCTTTTTTATTTGTCGCACAAAAAAACTTTTCGAATTACCAGTAGAAAGGGATTTTGCTAAGGAAAAAGCTTTCAACGCTGCCCAAGATCCTTTTCTTTTCCAAATATTTTTTCGAATACGCTTTTTTGCTATAGAAGTGCGCTTTTTTGGAACTGCCATTAAAAAAAAAAGAAAGTAATTAATATTCTATATGGATGTGAAAGACATCTATTGTTAAAAAAAACGCATTCTTTCTTTATTATATCGATTATATCGATCTTTTTAGTTAGTCTTTATATGATATTCTCTTCATCTTCATAAAAAAGTGCGTCCATTTATTTCTTATTTTTCTCTTTCGATTTATATCCTTTTTCATCATACTACATTAATCAAGAATTATTTCTTTATTGAATTGAGTAAGGATCTGATAAAAACAATCTTTTTTTTATCATTCCGATTCAAATTCAAATAAAAATCGAGTACTATTTTTGATAAAATTCTTCACTCTTTTTATATGTATCTATATGTATAAAAATCCTTATTAATTATTGTAATTTTTAATAATAAATGCAAATTTCATTTTAGAATTAGGTATCCTTTTCTATTTTCACTAGTATCCTTGTGATATCATTTGACCAATTTAAACTTCTTAATTTGAATATATGAAGTATTTGGAAAAAGATTAAGAATAATTTAAAATAATGAGATTTTTTTATGGAACATACATATCAATATTCATGGATTATACCTTTCGTTACACTTCCAGTCCCTATGTTAATAGGAATGGGACTCCTACTTTTCCCGGCGTCAACAAAAAAACTTCGTCGTATGTGGGCTTTTTCAAGTATTTTTTTGTTAAGTACAGTTTTCGTTTTTTCGACCAATCTGTCTATTCAGCAAATAAATAGCAGTTCCGTCTATCAATATATATGGTCGTGGACCATTAACAATGATTTTTCTTTAGAGTTTGGATATTTGATCGACTCACTTACTTCTATTTTGTTAATATTAATTACTACGGTTGGAATTTTTGTCCTTATTTATAGTGATAGTTATATGTCTTATGATCAAGGCTATTTAAGATTTTTTGCTTATATGAGCTTTTTCAATACTTCAATGTTGGGATTAGTTACTAGTTCGAATTTAATACAAATCTATATTTTTTGGGAATTAGTTGGAATGTGTTCGTATCTATTAATAGGGTTTTGGTTCACACGACCGATTGCGTCCAATGCTTGTCAAAAGGCGTTTGTAACTAATCGTGTAGGCGATTTTGGTTTATTATTAGGAATTTTAGGTCTTTATTGGATAACGGGCAGTTTCGAATTTCAGGATTTGTTTGAAATATTCAATAACTTAATTTCGAATAATGACAATGAACTTTTCTTTTTTACTTTGTGCGCCTTCCTATTATTTTCCGGTGCAATTGCTAAATCTGCGCAATTCCCCCTTCATGTATGGTTACCAGATGCCATGGAAGGACCCACCCCTATTTCCGCTCTGATACACGCGGCTACTATGGTAGCCGCGGGAATTTTTCTTGTAGCTCGACTTCTTCCTCTTTTCGTAGTCATACCTTATATAATGAATCTAATAACTTTGATAGGGATAATAACAGTACTTTTAGGAGCTACTTTAGCTCTTGCTCACAAAGATATTAAAAGAAGTTTAGCCTATTCGACAATGTCTCAATTGGGTTATATGATGTTAGCTTTAGGTATGGGGTCTTATCGAGCCGCTTTATTTCATTTGATTACTCATGCATATTCGAAAGCCTTGTTGTTTTTAGGATCTGGATCCATTATTCATTCAATGGAAGCTATTGTTGGCTATTCCCCAGATAAGAGCCAGAATATGATTCTTATGGGGGGTTTAACAAAACGTGTTCCAATTACAAAAAACGCTTTTTTATTAGGAACTCTTTCTCTTTGTGGTATTCCACCCCTCGCCTGTTTTTGGTCTAAAGATGAAATTCTTAATGATAGTTGGTTGTATTCACCTATTTTCGGAATAATAGCTTGTTCGACGGCGGGATTAACAGCCTTTTATATGTTTCGGGTTTATTTACTTACTTTTGGGGGGCATTTCAATGTTCATTTTACAAATTACAGCGGTAAAAAAAGCAGTGCGCTCTATTCACTATCTCTATGGGGTAAAGGAGAATCAAAAATGGTAAAAAAAAAAATGGGTTTATTAGCTTTATTAACAATCAATAATAGTGAACGGGCTTCTTTTTTTTGCAAGAAAAGATATCAAATTGACGGTACTATAAAAAAGATGACGCGCCCTTTTGTTATTAATCATTTTGGAACTAAAAGCATTTTTTCCTATCCGCAAGAATCAGATAATACTATGTTATTTCCAATGTTAGTTTTGGGACTATTTACTTTCTTTATTGGAGCAATAGGAATTCCTTTTAATCAATTTAATCAAGAAGGAGTGGATTTAGATATATTATCTAAACTGTTAAGTCCATCTTTAAACCTTTTGCATCAGAATGAAAAGAATTCTGCGGATTTTTATGAATTTGTAACAAAGGCCGCTTTTTCGATCAGTATAGCTTTTTTTGGAATATTTATAGCCTCTTCTTTATATAAGCCGGTTTATTCATCCTTACAGAATTTTAAGTTCTTCAATTTGTTCGTCAAAAAGGGTCCTAAAAGAATTTTTTGGGATAAAACAATAAACATGATATATGATTGGTCTTATAATCGTGCTTACATAGATACTTTTTATGCACGATTTTTAACTAAAGGTATAAGACAATTAGTAGAATTTACTCTGTTTTTTGATAGACGAGTAATTGATGGAATTATCAATGGGATCGGTGTTATGAGTTTCTTTATAGCAGAAGGTATCAAATATGTAGGAGGCGGACGGATCTCTTCTTATCTCTTAGTTTTTTTATTTTATATATTAATATTAATTTTTATTAATTTACTATTTTATTAATTTTAACTCTCTTCTAATATTATTTTTTTTCTATTAAATATTAAAATAAAATATATATTTTATTTCATATGATATGAATTATCATGTTTATCTTGAATTATACTTTAATTTCCTTTTCTATTAATTCCATATTTTCTAGAATTCGAATTCTATATTAATTATTAATATATTTAATATTTTTTATTAAAAAGTTTAGTTTAGGTTGGTTTTAGGTTGGTTAATAGGTGAATTTTTTACCATAAAATGAAATCCTCCTCCTACCGCCCATTTTTAAAATAGTTTTATTGATCAGGAATAATAACAAAAAATGGAATAAGAATAATAAATAAGAATGTCAATTCATTTTTCTTTTTATACACAAAAATCTTCAATTCGTTAGCAATTCCGAATTTTGTCAAATAGAATTTCTTATTAATTAATACAATTTTTTTTTCTTTCTTTTTAGTTGGCTAGAAATAAAAAAGGATAGTATATCTCTTCACTTACAAAAGAGAAAATTTTGTATCTCAAAGTAAATTCCATGGCTTCCTTTCTAGATAGAATTGATAGGCAATCGAATTCCAGGTATCAGAATAGAATATAGAATGGAAAACAAGGAATGTGTCTATATCCTTGTTTTCCTATATTAGATCAGATATGCTATAGAATATATATATATGACAAACGTACCTTTATTTCATTTTCAATTGTGGATAGATACGTATCCTTAACATACTGAACCGACTGGAATTATTTGTATTAAACCAAAAGCGGTTCATACAAGCTAAATCTTCGAATCGAAAATTGGGCCAAAGAAAAAGTTTGAATTGAAGTAGTTTCTTTTTCTCTCTATCAAAATATTGACTTTTTTCTATAATGTCATATTGACTTTTTTCTATAATGTCAAAGCGGCTGCAGTTTTTTCTATTATTACTTTTGAAAAGTTCTGTATTCATATGAATATCATTTTCTTTTTTTGAATTGAAAGAGAGTAGAATTCTCAACTCTCTACGACTTCTAGTGGATAAAAGATTTTCAGGAACAAGAAAATCTTTTTTCTTTCTAAATCCAATTAGACTTTTAAGTCTTTCAATAGATTTGAAAAAATTCTCTTTATTAATATAGCTTTTTTCTCCGCATCCTTGATTAATTTGTTGTTTGGTCTTATGAACCAATAAAATAGCTATGGTTTGATACATAAGAAATTTTCCATTAAGCTTCGTCTTGTTTTTTTTCGGTACATGCGGAATCTCAACAACCAATCTTCCTCTAGAGATCAATTTTAGATCTCCCCTAGTCCTATCCTTAAGCCGAGCATTTTTCTTTTGACTCCGAAAAGCAAAAATGTCCACATTAAATTCTCTTCGTCGAATCAAGGATTTAATCCATAGATTTTTCTTTGTTTTGTCCTTTTGAAAGAAGGCCTTGTCTTTTAGCAGGTAAGTATATGTTTGGATATTCGACGAAATGCTTTCGTCTACATCCTTAGCATCTATGGTCGCTCTGAATGGCTGGTGAGCTCGCCGTTTGAGTGGACTCAAAAGAAAATTCCGCCAACCGGTGTTTTCTGTTCTACTGGTGTTTCCTGTTCTACTGGTGTTTTTTGTTCTCCTTCTCCTGGTGCTTTGTGGTGTACTGATGATTATTCTGCTCCTGGTTTGTGGTCTCCTGATGATTATTCTTCTCTTGGCGTTTTTTATTTTTGGTCTACTGGTGATTACGCTTCTACTGGTGATTAGTCTTCTACTGGTGTTTCTTGTTCTCCTGGTGGTTCTCTTTGGTATTCTGAGAATTGATTGAAGATTCACTGGGTTCTGAAATCGAGTTTCTTTATAATTGAAAAGAAGTAATTGGGTTGGTATTACCCACGGTCTTCTCTTATATGCGTTGTAAAGTTTGTCGAATTTTGAAAAAAAGAACCCCAATTCAAAATTTGATACGAGACAGTATACTATTTCGTCATTCATTCCCATCCAATCTAACTCAGGTGGGTGTCTTTTTACAAATTCTTGACCTCTTTTGACAAGCATAGGATACAAAATATCTTTGTCACAAAAACGATCTCGGTCACCGTCTTTCTCAATTATTTGATATTTATTCCCCTTACTCTCCGTTTCAGTATTTTCTTTGTTTTTTTCAATATTAATCCAGAATTCCATTTTTTCTTTGTTTGTAAGACAAAAATTGAAAATTCTCCAATCCAAATATTTTCTCTTCGGGCTTTTCTCCATATCGAAAAGAGCCTCTGATTCTAGATAATCGGCAACAAAAGACTTCTGTGATACTAGATATTTGGCAGGATTCTCTGCTTCTAGAAAACCTGGAACGCACTCCGATTCGGGAATCCCCTCTAATTCTAGAAAAAATAGAAAGTCCTCTGTTTCTAGAGAATCGGCAATCCCCTCTGATTGTAGAGAATTTTGGAAATTTTCTAGAGAATTCGGGAAATTAGAGTTAGGTATACTTAGCGAAGGTGTACCTCTTAAGATATGAAAGAATTCCCTTTTCATTTTATCGGTTTTGTAATTAAAACAAATTTTTTTCTTATCGCCGCTATAGCTATAATTAATGGATTTATGTGATAAAAGATTATATCTGTTGTGTTTTTTAGAATTATCTTTTACTTTGAGTAATAAATCCAATTCAGAGAAATTCGATTTGTTTAAATCTTTATTTTTAACTGTATCTTTATTTTTAACTGTGCGCTGTATATTTTGCTGGGACCCCATCATCAGTATTGACAAAAATATCTACACGTCTTTTTATTCGTACAAAATTTAAATCTGGAGGATTCGCTACGTCGATTTCTTGCACCCTGTTCACCAGTGCGAGTGCGTTAGTACAGCGTTCAATTATTTTCTTTCGCCAATGTAGTACTGCATTAGACAATAAAGAGTTTAAAATTAGTATTCGATCGTCTTCCTGTAAATCGATTTTTTCTTCCTTGCGAGCTGGAAATAAAGAGAGCCCTTTAAAAATGAAATTTGATAGTGATTTTCCAGCAAATTCATTAATTAAGTTCAAAACAAATTCATTAACTAAGTTCAAAAAATAAGCAATTTTTATTGAGAATGATTTTCTATTAAATGTATCTATTTTTGGTTCAAATTCTTGATAATTAGTAGTCAAAAGGATAAGATACATTTTATTTGCCATCCCTCCGAAATTCGAATTTTCTATTTCTTCTAGAGGAAGTCCTACTTTATTTTGAAGAAAGGGTGCATATTGAAAGTGGACTTTTCCCCGAGAGTGCCCGCACAATACAGGATCCAATAGTTTAGGTAAATACTCTTTTTTCCTTTTATGCCTACATAACCTAGTTCTTTTCTCAAGTATATTCCGAATAGGAAATCCTTTATCTAGATTTTTTACTCTATTTAAAAACTCATTACTTAGGGTTTTCTTTCTTTGTTCATTGTTAGAATTCCAAGGATTATACAATTCCGTAGAGGTGAGTTTTTCTGTTGTCAATAAAGAGATTTTTCTTTGTATCTTTTCCAAAAAAGTTGACAAAACAGATGGATACGTAAAAGATATTCTTTCCTTTCCATCACTTCGACATGTATGAAAAAAATATTCTGACATCCTATTTTGTATAGGATCTCTCAAGTTAGCTGTGAATCGATCTTTTCTTAAGTGAGCTGTCACTCGATCTGTTTTTATAGCTTGAAATGGGCGATTCCAGTGTTGAAAATCGAAAAGAAGAGTTGCAAGACGTTCGTCGAAGAGCGGGTCTTCTTTTATTTCGAATTTCCAATTTTCTTGATTCCCATCTAGATCAAAAGTTTCATAAACGGGTCTCTTTTTCCCTTTAACGTGAAAATG